ACAATTAGAGGCTTTCAATTAATCCTTTCCGGAGAATTAGATGGTCTTCCTGAACAGGCCTTTTATTTGGTAGGTAACATCGATGAAGCTACGGCGAAGGCTATGAACTTATAAATGGAGAGCAATTTGAAGAAATGACCTTAAATCTTTGTGTACTGACCCCTAATCGAATAGTTTGGGATTCAGAAGTGGACGAAATCATTTTATGTACTAATAGTGGACAAATTGGCGTATTACCAAATCACGCTCCTATTGCCACAGCAGTAGATATAGGTATTTTGAGAATACTCCGTAACGACCAATGGTTAACGATGGCTCTGATGGGCGGTTTTGCTAGAATAGGTAATAATGAGATCACTGTTTTAGTAAATGATGCAGAGAAAAGTAGTGACATTGATTCACAAGAAGCTCAGCAAACTCTTGAAATAGCGGAAGCTGCTTTGAGAAAAGCTAAAGGAAAGAGACAAACAATTGAGGCAAATCTAGATCTCCGACGGGCTAGGACACGAGTAGAGGCTATCAATGCAATTTCATAACAAGTCGGTGCGTCCGAATAATCATCGATTTATACACCCTATATTTGCTATATTTGGTTGTTTTTTTTTGACTTGATTCTGTCGAGTAAATACAATCAAGCGCAATCAAATTTTGATGCAACGAAAAAGAAATAGAAAAGATACAAAATCAATATCACTAAAAGAAAATGGGTATAAAAACTTATTAGATACCGCGGTCAATGGTATCTAATAAGTTCTACCTACTATTGGATTTGAACCAATGACTCCCGCCGTATGAAAGCAATACTCTAACCGCTGAGTTAAGTAGGTCATTTATCTTCACAAAGAAAACCAAAAGGGACTCATCCCATGATTATAAATATCATATTACTTAGAAGCAATACCGATCAAAATGATCTTGGATCATGGAATAGTAATCTTGAGAATATTCATCTTGACAAGAAATTATCTACATAATAAAATATGTATTACAAGAACTCAGGGCTATAGCTCAGTTGGTAGAGCACCTCGTTTACACGCGCGTCGATGTTTTTCAGGGGAGTCCATAATGCAATCAAAAAAATTGATCTTATTGAGAAATCGATGTCTTACTCCATAACTTTGAGGGAAGAAGAGAACAATAGCCTGACAAGGGTTCGATCCGATTTAGGTGGCCAGTTAGGTGCCAAACAGAACCCATCATTGATTTGATATATTGATAAGGTGAATACCCAGTCTATTCAATGCTAGGCTTGAGTATAAGGACCTCAAAAAAATCTCTTTTCGTCCTATGAACTTTAAGGTGTATGAAGTTTCATATTTGATTTTTAAGTAGAGCGATAGAGACTTCATTTCTAATCTAGGCCAGAGGCATACCTACGTCAAGATAACCCCCTTGAAAAACTTTGGTAGTGTTCCTGAATCTGAATCCACATAATGACTCAGAGCACATGGAGCCATCTCCTTATTTTATTTTTCTGTCAAAAAAAAAATGGCGGACTAGCTGATATTTATATCAGTTAATGAAAGAGCCCAATGCACAAAAAATGCATGTTGGGTCTTTGAAACAGTTCAGATCATTTTGATAATAATAAGTTTGATCTGTTTTACCGAGAAGGTCTACGGTTCGAGTCCGTATAGCCCTAGAGCCCTATAAAAAAAAATTTCAAATGATCAAATACAAAAAATTGTATCATTTTTCATTTGAATTTCCTCGTTATTGTTTTAACTGACTGATTGCTTCATCAAAAGACAATCATTCCTATAAGCCCATTCATGGGGATCGTTTAAAGTAGAATATAAAACTAAAAGCAAAAACACATTTCATTTCAATAGACCCAATTGATCTTTTTCCAGTTGTGGATAAACAAACCAACTTTTCTTTATTACTTTTCGTAGGAAAATTCCATAACGAGTTAATTATACTACCCTTCATTTGATTTGGTATACCCAATTCTAGTGAACTTTGTATCATGACACGAGTCCGGTTAAAAACTCCAACCTAACCCAACCCCAATCAAATCTAATAGTAATTTACGTGGGTATTGTGCGGTATTTGTGCACAAGATAAAGTTTGAAAAACGAATATCTTTGCTAATGCTAAGTTTCATTGTAAACATTGTCAACAACGTAAAATAGGCTTTTCTTCGTATACCTTACTTAGACCTAGTCTTCTCTTTCGATATTCAATGAATAGAAAATCCTCCATCGGGATTGGATTCTAATAAAAGGAATATACCAAGACGAATATATTATAAATCTTGAGATGAAAATTCCTAGACATTCTCTTACATCTGACTACTTGTTCTATTCTAAACCACTAATAAAAAAGAGACAAATGTACATATTCATAAAAAAAATTCAATATACAAAGATAATCAAATAGAAAGGATAATTGAAATAGATTTCAATTTAGATCAATTTCTAATAAATAATAAATAGAATTCAAAATTCGAAATAAAAAAATAAAAAATGAGAATTCTATTTAGAATCCCTTTTCTTTA